AAATAGATTTCAATGCTATTTTGTTTTTTTGGACTTTATTCAATTTATCATGAAAAGTAAAGGGGGATAAAGGAACCATATGTTGATTGTGCTCTAAAGGTAAGTTTTCTTCGTCCTTATATAAAAAGGGAATAAATAAATCAATCAAAGTCCGAGAGGCTTCATGAAGTGCTTCTTTCGGAGTTAAACTGCCATTTGTCCATATTTCGAGAAACAATATCTCTTGTTTTTCATTCCCATTTCCATAGGAATGAATACTATGATTCACATTTCGAACAGGCATGAATACAGCATCTATAGGATAACTTCCATCTTGAAAGTTCTGTGGCATCTTTATAAGATATCCGCGATTTCTCTCAATTTCTAATCCAATATGCAAATTAATTGGTTCTGTCAATCTAGCTATATGTTGTGTATTGTCGACGATTTCTACATAAGGTGGTAAGATGATATCTCGAGCAGTTACATATCCAGGACCCCTAACACAAATAGACGCGTCACAAGTTCCATATAGATTACTTCTCAATACAATTTCCTTCAAATTCATTAGAATTTCGTGGGCCGATTCTTGAATACCTGTTAGAGTATAATATTCGTGGGAGACATTCTCGAATTTTACACGTGTGATACATGTTCCTTCTATTTCTCCAAGCAAAGCTCTTCGCATCGCAATCCCTATTGTGTCGGCTTGTCCTTTCATAAGCGGAGCCAGAATAAATCGACCATAATAAAGACGTTTACTGTCTGTTCTTGATTCAACACACTTCCACTGTAGTGTCCGAGTAGATACTGTTACTTTCTCTCGAACCATAGTAATAATATTTTTTTTGATTGAATTATTTATTTCTCTTGTTTCTCTTGAAATTGATTCACTGTTTATTTCTACACACGTCTTTTTTTCGGAGGTCTACAGCCATTATGTGGCATAGGGGTTACATCCCGTACAAAAGTTAATAGGATACCACTTCTACGAATAGCTCGTAATGCGGCGTCTCTTCCGAGACCGGGACCTTTTATCATGACTTCTGCTCGTTGCATACCCTGATCTACTACTGTACGAATAGCATTTGCTGCTGCAGTTTGAGCGGCAAAGGGTGTCCCTCTTCGCGTACCATTGAATCCACAAGTACCGGCCGAGGACCAGGAAACCACCCGACCTCGTACATCTGTAACTGTGACAATGGTATTATTAAAACTTGCTTGAACATGAATAACTCCCTTTGGTATTTTACGTGCACTTTTACGTGCACCAATACGTACATTTCTACGTAAACCAGTTCTCGGTATAGCTTTTGCCATATTGTATCATCTCATAAATATGAGTCAGAAATATATGGATCTATCCATTTCATGTCAAAACAGATTCTTTATTTGTACGCTGAGTCCTTTAGTGAGTCTGATTATCCCTTTATCCTTGTCTTTGTTTATGTCTCGGGTTGGAACAAATTACTCTAATGCGCCCCCGTCTACGGATTAGTCGACATTTTTCACAAATTTTACGAACGGAAGCTCTTATTTTCATATTTTTCATTCCTTATCTTAATTCTGAATCTACTTCTTGGTAGAAAATAAGTTTCTTGGAATTTTTAATCTCGAATCGTATTGAATAAAAATCACCTAATCTTTTGAATCCTTGTTTCGGAGTCGATAAATTATACGTCCTCTGCTTGAATCATAACGACTTACTTCAATTTTGACTTTATCCCCGGGTAGGATCCGTATAAAACTACGTCGGATCTTTCCCGAAACATAACCTAGAATCAGATCCTCATTATCTAACCGAACCCGGAACATGCCATTGGGAAGCGATTCAGTAATTAAACCTTCATGAGTCCATTTTTGTTCTTTCATTCCAGGTAAAGCCTCCTTGAGGTATCAACTAATGGAGGAGAAACGATATTAGACAACTCACCCCCCTTTCTTTTTCTATTTCTCAAATAGGAAGAGGTTTCGGATTTCATTTGGATATGAAATGGATTACCATATATAACATAAAATTTCTCCGCCGATTCCTTCTAGTCGAGCTTCCCGATCTGTCATTATACCCCGAGAAGTGGAAAGAATTACAATACCCATTCCACCTAAAATTCTAGGAATTCGTTGAGAGTTAGAATAGATTCGTAGACCGGGTCGGCTGATCCGTTTTAAATTTAAAAAATTTCTATAGGGTCTTTTCCTATTCCTGCTATGTCGCAGGGTTAAAACCAAAAAATTTTTGTTTTTTTCTCGATGTTTTCTGACGTTTTCGATAAAACCTTCTCGGAAAAGTATTTTAACAATATTTTCGGTAATATTAGTAGATGCTATGCGAACAGCTCTTTTTCTATCCATATCAGCATTTCGTATAGAGGTTATTATCTCAGCAATAGTGTCTCTACCCATGATGAATGAAAACTTTTGTCGTCCCAAAATTGGATATAATTAACATGTTTTTATTTTTTTTTATTGGTTTATGAATATAAATTTTTCAAGGTATATGCGCAAAACACAAGCTACGAATTAATCTAGTTCTTAATCTATTTCCCTTCAAATACCCCAAAAATTCAGATCTCTTTTTTTTTTTATTTTATAATACTTCGGGAGCTAATGAAACTATTTTAGTAAAATTTAATTGTCTCAATTCGCGGGGGATTGCCCCAAAAATGCGAGTTCCTTTTGGATTTCCTTCTTGATCAATCACAACTGCAGCATTGTCATCATATCGTATTATCATACCGCTGTCACGTTTAAGTTCTTTACAGGTACGAACAATTACAGCTCTGACTACTTCTGATTTTTCTAGGGGCATATTTGGTACGGCTTCTTTGATCACAGCAACAATAACGTCACCGATATGAGCATATCGGCGATTACTAGCTCCTATGATTCGAATACACATCAATTTTCGAGCCCCACTGTTATCCGCTACATTTAAATAGGTCTGAGGTTGAATCATATAAATTTTTGAATCTATTCTTCCAATGCAAAGGATGAAGAAAATAAAAGAAATATTGTTTGTCTAAGTCTAAAAAAGAAATAGGCGATTTTGTTTCATCCCCAAGACTCATTTCTCTACGTTCTACATTTTTATCCCGAAATAATAAATTGAGTTCGTATAGGCATTTTGGATGCTGCTATTAAAATAGCCCTTTTAGCTATATTTTCGGTTACTCCACCCATTTCATATAGTATTCGCCCCGGTTTAACAACAGCTACCCAATATTCAGGGGATCCTTTCCCCGAACCCATACGCGTTTCAGCAGGTCTTACTGTAACTGGTTTGTCTGGAAAGAGACGGACCCATATTTTTCCACCACGGCGTGCATTTCGTGTCATTGCCCGGCGACCTGCTTCGATTTGTCTCGATGTGATCCAAGCGGGTTCAAGTGCTTGAAGAGCATATTTACCGAAACAAATATGATTACCTCGATAAGATATTCCCTTCATTCTTCCTCTGTGTTGTTTACGGAATCTAGTTCTTTTGGGGTTATAGTTGATGGTTGTTTCGGAATGCCAGCTCTACTACAGAGCTGGACGTGAGAGTTTCTTCTCATCCAGCTCCTCGCGAATAAAAGGATTCCAAATTGAATTTCAATTAATTTGAATAGCTATTAGAACATTTTTATTTTAGAAAAAAATTTATTTTTTTCTAACGTCCTAATAAATCTTTATTGTCTTTTATCCGAGTTTACCAATTCAAAAAAAAAAGAAGGTTTTCGCGGGCGAATATTTACTCTTGCAATCTCTATTTCAGTCCTAGCACTTGTTCGTCACTTTTCAAAATAGATGCATTTATTTCCGGTTTATTTCGCCATCCTAAGTAGTGAATCATTAAGATTCGTTTATTTAATATTTAAATAAAATCTTTTGCATTCACAGGTTCCTTCGTTTCCACCACTTCGTACTAGATGATTAGGTCAGAATTCTACAATGGAGCTCATAATCCAATTTATTCTTGAGTCAACCTTCTTAGTCTTTATTGACTCAAAGCTCTTGATTTTTTTCTTTTCTTCTATAAGAAATTCATATTTCATTATGTATGAATCAATTAGTATTGATGCTTTATTACACTGTCTTTTATGAGATGACTCATAGACCTTCCATATTGGAATTGTATATCATTGATATTCTTTTTCTCTCTTTCTCTCATCCTTCCATTTATCCACACCTTTCTTCTGTAATTTTGCTTTAAAAAAGTTAACGTTTAATTATTTCAGTTGCTACAAAGATATGACTGATTTAACATATTTTGACTGGTTCTTTAGATCTAGATAATATGAAGTGATGAATTGGTTTTCACACTATCGGGCCGGTCTTTTGTAACCCTAACCCTAAAAAAAAACCAACGAGTCACACACTAAGCATAGCAATTATATCACAAGGTCAATTGAATTTTTATTCAACCCTATAGAATTAGTTTGATTGGTAGGAAAAAGAATGAATGAGTTTCCCCTTTTTCCTTCTATCGGTTGATAGAAGGAAAAAACGATGAAAGTTTTCTTATTCCTCTTCCTTGTCTATAAAAATCCAAATTTTGATGCCCAAGACCCCATAGATAGTTCGAACTGTATAGGAACAATAATCTATTTTCGCTCGAATGGTTTGTAGGGGAACCCTGCCTTCTCTGATCCATTCGACACGGGCGATTTCTTTTCCGTCGATACGCCCTGCAATTTGTACTTGAATTCCTTTTGTATCCGCTTGTTCAGTTAATTCAATAGCCTTTTTCATTGCTTTTCGAAATGAAACTCGATTCTTTAATTGTCCGGCTATAAATTCTGCAAGAATATTAGGGTTTCCATAAGGTTTTGAAATTCTTGTGATAGCAATGTTAAGTTTTCGGTTCACATAATGAAATTTTTTTTGTAGATTCATCTGTAATTCTTCGACCCCTCGCGGTCTACTTTCTATTAATAACTTTGGGAATCCCATAAAGATTATGACCTGGATCAAATCGATTCTTTTTTGAATCTCTATATGCGAAATTCCCTCGGTTCCAGAGGATATTCTCATATTCTTTT